AAGAAATCATTTTATCTACTAATAGTGGACAAATTGGCGTATTACCAAATCACGCCCCCATTGCCACAGCTGTAGATATAGGTCTTTTGAGAATACGCCTCAACGACCAATGGTTAACGGTGGCTTTGATGGGCGGTTTTGCTAGAATAAGTAATAATGAGATCACCATTTTAGGAAATGATGCGGAGATGAGTACTGACATTGATCCGCAAGAAGCTCAACAAGCTCTTGAAATAGCTGAAGCTAACTTGAGTAGAGCTCAGGGCAAGAGACAAGCAATTGAGGCAAATCTAGCTCTCAGACGAGCTAGGACACGAGTAGAGGCTGTCAGTGTTATTTCCTACTAGTAAACAAACAAATACATAAAATAAAAATAAAAAAGAAGTTCGTTAGAAGTTCTTTATTATACTATACATCACATTTGGCTTCCACCAGTTGAACACAATCAAGTCTAACCTGATTATACAACGAAAAAAAGAAGATGGATAGAAAAACTTATTAGATACCATTGACTCCGGTATCTAATAAGTTCTACCTTACCTACTATTGGATTTGAACCAATGACTCCCGCCGTATGAAAGCAATACTCTAACCACTGAGTTAAGTAGGTTATTTATTATCACAAAAAAAGGACCCCTCGCTTCGGGGATTATAGGTGGAATATCATTTCTAAGCAATACCAATCCATTAAAACGGATCAGAGAGCTATCGTGTAGTATCATGGAATACCCATCTTGACAAGAGATTATCCATATGTTAAGATATCTATGACAAGGGCTATAGCTCAGTTAGGTAGAGCACCTCGTTTACACGTGCGCCAATGCTTTTCAAGGGAGCCCGTTATGCAATGAACATAATTTCTCTTATTGAGAAAGAAAAATCGATGTCTTACTCCATAGATTCGAGGGAACAAGAGAACAATAGCCTGACAAATATTTGGTTCGGTCCGATTCGGGTTCGAATTCAGGTGCCCAATCAAATGGAACCCGCCATTAATTTGATAATTGATAAGGTAAATACCCAGTCCATTCAATGCTAGGCATAATGAGTATAAGGTCCTCAAAAGAAACTCTTTTCGTCCTATGAACTTTAAGGTGTATGAAGTTTCATATTTGACTCTTGCAGCGGAGCGATAGAAATTCCATTTCACTTAGGTTGATCTAGGCCGGAAGCAGACCTAAGTCAAGGTAACCCTTCTTTGAAACACTTTGGTATTGCTCCTGTATCAAAATACAAATAATGAATCAGAGCACATGGAACCATCTCATTATCCTCTTATTTTCCTGTAAAGATAAAATATGGTGGACTAACTGATATTTACATCAGTTGATGAAAGAGCCCAATGCAAAAAAATGCATGTTGGGTCTTTGAAACAGTTCGAATCATTTCGATAATAATCAGTTTGATCTGTTTTACCGAGAAGGTCTACGGTTCGAGTCCGTATAGCCCTAATACATTCTATTTTTGTTTTGTGTAGACATTCTCTATTTTAGTTTAATCTAGTTTTCATTTCCTCTATATTAGATTATAAGTATTTTATGTAAGTATTTTATGTGGATCATTTATGATTCCGTTGATTCTACCACTTTGTGGTATCTTTCATTATGTAGTGTAGGTTTGCTCTAAAACAAACCTTTTTTGTAGCGAAACCTAAATCATTCGTTGGTTTGACTTTACTAAGTGTTATTAAGGAAAATAAAAATTTTCATCTAGGACAAGGAAAAGAAAGAAAATGGAATTGTTTGGTGCATTAGATTAGATTATGTTTACTATCGAATCAATAGAAGAAATGAGGATCCTCCACATTTTAATGAAAAGAATACTTTGAGTGGAATATGCTAGAAATCTTTAGCCATTTTACCCATATGACTACTGAAATTGCATTTTTTTTTTTTTTAATGAAAAAAAAATGTAAGCGGGGTTCCGTTGTATGAATCTTTAAACAAGACATGCCTTATAGCAAACAAATTCTAAACTATGCGGTTTGATTTGATCAAAAGAAATTCTCGTTTCGCCTAAGAAGTTCCGGATGAATTGAAAATTCCAATCGAATAATTCAGCCTATTCCACCTTAATAGGAGTACATTTATGTTTCTGCTTCACGAATATGATATTTTCTGGGCATTTCTAATAATATCAGGCGTTATTCCTATCTTGGCATTTGTAATTTCCGGAGTTTTAGCTCCGATTAGTGAAGGACCAGAGAAGCTCTCTAGTTATGAATCGGGTATAGAACCCATGGGGGATGCTTGGTTACAATTCCGAATCCGCTATTACATGTTTGCTCTAGTTTTTGTTGTTTTTGATGTTGAAACGGTCTTTCTTTATCCATGGGCAATGAGTTTCGATGTATTAGGTGTATCTGTCTTTATGGAAGCTTTAATTTTTGTGCTTATCCCAATTGTTGGTTCAGTTTATGCATGGCGAAAAGGAGCATTGGAATGGTCTTAGCTGAATACTCAGACAATCAAAAAAAGGAAGTAAAAGATGACATTGAGAC